AAATCCTTCCGGGGATAAAGATCCATTTTTTTTTGTGAAAAACTGTTAAAAACTGTTAAAAAAAAGATATATATCTATTCATTTCATTTTTGTGAAGATGGCGCTCCCATTTTTTTGCAATAGTTATTCTTTATTTATACTAAATAAAATCAATTTTATACCAGATTAAATCAATGAATTAGAATGAATCAATCGATCCATTTTTTTTTTAAACTATGTTTAATGGATACTTTTCTTTTAGATCATGATTCTATTTATAAATCATGGTTATATTTCGTTTTTTAGACGATGATTCCATGTTCATAAAACTTCTAAAATTCTTTTCCAGTTTTAGATTTTTCAATAATAACTCCTTACCCCCATGGATCTATTCCAAATTAATGAATCATCACAGGAATTTTTATATTTGATTGTTATAGTGTATACCCACTATGTAATGCACACAACACAAAACAGACGGTTCATCATAGAATGATCATTCGAGTCTTTTTACTCTTTGGAGCATATCAATTAAAATTTCTCTAATTATCCTAATCTGTAAGATAAATTCTTTGATTCTTTAACTTTGATAAAATCGGAATAGTTCCTTTCATTCTTATATTACTACATTTGGATTAAATTAAATCTAATTTTTTTTATTGATTCCTTTCAAAAATAATAATAATAATTTGAATAGAAGGTCATATCCTTTTTTTTTAATGATTCTTTTTGATTCTTTTTTTTATGTTATTTCGTACTGTATAATTCCTTTGCTTGTGGGATCATTTTCTCACAAGAGGTAAGTAAAAGAAATTATAGAATGGATTGCTACCTATGCCCAGATCTCGGATAAATGGAAATTTTATTGATAAGACCTTTTCAATTGTAGCCAATATCTTATTACGAATAATTCCGACAACTTCAGGAGAAAAAGAGGCATTCACCTATTACAGAGATGGTGCGATTTGATGTTTTTTTTTTTATTTACCGTTTTCAGTCTTCGGAGAAAGATACATTATTCGGGAGAGAAAGAAAAAAAATGATTGAAATAAATCTACGCTTATCGTGAAGGTGAAGTTTGTAAATAAAACAATTCCTTCTGTCGTGTATCCCCGATTAATGCAGCCTCAGATGCTTCAATTGTAGATTCTAGTATTGAGCGAAAGGTTACACCTATGGTATGGGTTAGGTCAATCTTACTCCACTAGTACCAATAGGCAGCATAGGGGAAGAAGCACTACGCCCAGGAATCAACAATATGAAAACTTTGTTATCAAATTTTACCTTTTCTTTATCGGAATCGGGACTAACAAGAATGGTTGGTACAACAAACATCCATCTCGTTCGTATTTTGGATAACCGTATAACCATCGAAGACTGTTGAAGTGACTAATTCCTGGAAATTTAGGGGTGTTAAGAACAAAGAAATTGTTAGAGTTATCATTTTTATCTAGTACCAAGATACTTGATATTAAGAAAAGATCTTTTACAGGAAGGTTGGCTAGAGATTTCTTGTAAAAACACTAGCCCCGTTCGGTTCATAATGAAATAATTTCAATCTTTTTGATTTCATGTATTATTCTCATTATGCACATAAAAAATAAAAAAGGAGGAGCCGTATGAGATGAAAATCTCACGTACGGTTCTGGAACGGAGATTCTTTGAATCGAATGACGACCGTAACGGATGTCGGCTCAATCCGAAGGAAATTATGCGGAAGCTTTACAGAATTATTATGAAGCTATGCGACTAGAAATTGATCCCTATGATAGAAGTTATATACTCTATAACATAGGCCTTATACACACAAGGAATGGAGAACATACGAAAGCTTTGGAATATTATTTTAGGGCATTAGAACGAAACCCTTTCTTACCACAAGCTTTAAATAATATGGCCGTGATCTGTCATTACGTGCGACTATCTCCACTATAGAAAGAAAAAAAAGGAAAGAAAGAACAAATCCGCTAATACTAATAACTAATAAATACTAGAAAATAGGCTTTCTACATATCATATTTATCGTGTCCAAAACAACGATTTTTATCAGCTGTAGCAAATAAAAAGTAAAAAGAAAGAAACTTCATAGAAGTCGAAATATGAAGAAATAAATATGCCTAGATCCTTTAATCGATGGATAAATAAAGGATCTAAATTGATAGAATAAGCATCGTAAAGATCAATTAGTGAGGTTTTGGGCCGATACAATAAGAACTGCTTACTTATGTCACGATATGAGATAAAAGTTAGGAATCAACTTATGTAATAGAGTCGATCCCCTAAGTTATTGAGCAGCGGTGTAGAATCAGATCCCAAAGATAGTAAGTCTTTTCTTTCTTATGAAAGGAAGTCTTTTTCAAAGATTCTATAGAAATTTATATATGAAATATGAAATCGAGATAGTTACCTTTCAGAAAATTATAATGATAGCGGAAATGCCTATGCTTTATTCTTCTGAAGGTGGGAGAAAAGATAAAACTAAAACTGATTAAATTATTAATCAAAATGAAAGTTTGAAACT